ATTTACATAAGTTTTAAACTTTCATTTTGATTCAAAATAAGTTTTATCTTTTCTCCTACCTTCAGAAAAACGAACCTCACTATCGTTAGCTTTTTCTGAAAGGTAACTATCTCAGTTTCATTTTCATATAGAATCTTTGAAAAAGACTTTCCTCTCTAAAACTAAAAAAGAAAGGACTTACTATCTTTGGGATCTGATGCTACACCGCTGCTCAATACCTTAGTGGATCAACTCTATTACATAAGTTGATTCCTAACTTATATCTCATATCATGACATAAGTAAGCAGTTTTTTCTTATTGTATCGGCCCAAAATCTCACTAGTTGATCTTTACGGCGCTTCCCCTATCAATTATATCTTTTATCTATCCATAGAATATAGTATTATAGGCATATCTATTTCTTCTTTTTTTGGCTTTTATGAAGTCTCTTTCTTTGCTACAGCTAATAAAAATCGTTGCTTTGTACGATACATATGTAGAAAGCCTATCCTCTAGTATTTACTAGCGTATTTTATCTTTCTTTCCCTCTTTCTATAGTGGAGATAGTCGCACGTAATGACAGATCACGGCCATATTATTAAAAGCTTGTGGTAAGAATGGGTTTCGTTCTAGTGCTCGGAAATAATATTCCAAAGCTTTTGTATGTTCTCCGTTACTTGTGTGGATAAGGCCTATGTTATACAGTATATAACTTCGATCATAGGGATCAATTTCGAGTCTCATAGCTTCATAATAATTCTGTAAAGCTTCCGCATAATTTCCTTCGGATTGAGCTGACATCCGTTACGGTCGTTCATTCTATTCAAAGAATCCCCGTTTCAGAACCGTACGTGAGATTTTCATCTCATACGGCTCCTCCCTTCTGTGCATAATGAATGATAATAATCCATGGAACCAAAAGAATATTGAAATATTCTCATTATGAACTGACAGGGACTAGTGTTTTTACAAGAAATCTCTAGCCAGCCTTCCTGCAAGAGGTCTTTTCTTAACACTAATCGTGTTGTTGCTAGATAGAAAAGGTTACTCCAACAATTTCTTTGTCCTCAACGCCCCCTATTTCCAGGAATTAGTCACTTCAACAGTCTTTGATGGTTATATAGGTATCCAAAGTACAAACGAGATGGATGTTTGTTGTCCCAACCATTCTTGTTAGTTCCGATCCCGATAAGGAAAGGGATAATTTATAACAAAGTTTTTTTGTTGATTCCTAGGTGTAGTGCTTCTTCCCCTATGCCGCCTATTGGTACTGATGGAGTAGGATTTACCTCTAATACAGAAAAGAATCCTATAGGTGTAACCTTTCGCTCAATACTAGATTAGAAAATGGAAGTATCTGAGGCTGCATCAATCGGGGATACACAATAGAAGGAATTGTTCTATTTCCAAACTTCACCTTCAAGAAGCGTAGATTTTTTCAGGTTTATTTCAATAAACGCTTTTCATTTTATACCGAATACAACCCTGCGTGCCTTTATTCGTAAGACGTAGAACACTAAATAGAATCAAATCGCACCATCTCTATAATAGGTAAATGCCTCTTTTTCTCCGGAAGTTGTCGGAATTATTCGTAATAAGATATTGGCCACAATTGAAGAGGTCTTATCGATAAAATTTCCATTTATCCGTGATCTAGGCATAGTTCGCAATCCATTCTATAATTCTTCTCATTACCTCGCGTGGGAAAAGAATCCCACAAACAAAGGAATTGTATAGGACGAAATAACATAAAAAAAGACTCGTTCTAAACATTTAATTTCTTTTTCCTACAGATTATGATAACTCTAAAAGTTTTTTCTTATGATTAAAAGAGGAAAAAGAATAGAATAATCATTCTATGATAAAAATCCCATCCATTTTAATATTTCGAATTGTTCTAATCGGTTGGTGGTACCTATACTGCAAAAATATGAATGGCTCGCTATTCACCCGATTTCTGGGTCATAATCATAAAATTTTGTCGGAGAGATGGCCGAGTGGTTGAAGGCGTAGCATTGGAACTGCTATGTAGGCTTTTGTTTACCGAGGGTTCGAATCCCTCTCTTTCCGCACCTTCGCCTACCTAATTCAAGAGCGTTATTGACTACAATGGATCAAATAACAAGGAATAGGATTATTCCAAGAGGTAGACCTTTCTTTGAAATGACTTCTCTATTCCTAATTGGGGTGTACGAAAAATACTGGTATAAGGGTAGCCAAGAAATACAAATATACCCGTGGACCCATTTATGATACATGAATGGGAAAAATATCCGGAGCAAACCCCTTAGCTTCGGCCGATTTACTTCAGCGAAAAGGGGGCAAAATTCTCCGAATCCTTGCCATTTTAGTTAGGTTCAAGTCTGACGGGAATAATATTCTACGACTAGCAACTCATTTATTTTCAAACCGACCCACTTACTATCTATTATTTGATTGACTAACCCCTTATATTGGGATGAGTGAAGAGTCAAATGTTTTGGCAATTCTTCATGGGAGGATGAATCAATATAATTTTGAATCAGAGCTTTTGATTTTTGTTCATCCCTCGTCGTAATAATATCTCGGGGTTTGCAGCGATAACTTGGTATATCTACTATATGGCCATTAACTAAAATATGTCTATGGTTAACTAATTGCCGAGCTCCAGGAATGGTCGAAGCCATACCCAATCGAAAAAGTATGTTATCCAAACGCATTTCAAGTAATTGTAGTAAAACCTGACCAGTTGACCCTTTGGCTTTTCCGGCGATACGAACATATTTGAGTAATTGTCGCTCTGTCAGACCATAATGAAACCGCAATTTTTGTTTTTCTTCTAGACGAATACGATATTGAGACTTTTTCCCAGAACGCGATTGATTTCTAAGATCATTTCCGGGTTTAGGCCTTTTACTAGTTAGTCCCGATAAAGCCCCCAGACGGCGTATTTTTTTGAAACGAGGCCCTCGGTAACGAGACATAAAAACTCCTTTTTTATTTACAAAATAAACCTAAATTAAGACTGAACTAAACGATAAACGAAAAAAATCTACTGAAGTTAAGTACTGTACTACAAAGAAGAATTAGATGAATTGTATCAATATTCAGACTCTTTTGTATATATAGCAAGGTAGGCATACTTTGTCCTAATTTGTTCTTTATAGATCTAACCAACCGCTCGAATCCGTTTTTTATTCATAGTTGGAAGTTCTTACGACATAATGGATCCGCTATTTTTGAGAAAAAGAAAGAAGTCTTTTCAATATTCCTTGCGTTCACGGAGACATTATTAATCATGTAAAAAGTATAAAATAGAACAAAGAGAGAAAAGCCGGCTATCGGAATCGAACCGATGACCATCGCATTACAAATGCGATGCTCTAACCTCTGAGCTAAGCGGGCTCACATAACATAAATTGTGTTGTGTTGTGCATAGGAATTCAGTCAACTACTTAGCTCTTAGCTATTCAAAATAGATAATGAATATGAATAGAGAAAAAAGGAATACTGAATAGAATGTTATTTTATAACAATAAATATATAACATAAGAATTAATATAACGATAAATATAATGATATATGATATCAAAATTTTCAATGGGAATAAATTATAAATTTTTTATTTTCCATGATTCTCTTTTATATTTATAATAATTTAGAATTAAGATATCGATAATCATATTCATTATAAATATAAAAGAGAATCGAACGTTCAAGTATTTCAAATCGCGCGGGAAAAGTGAGAGTAAGAGAGGAATATATATGTGGTATATATCCATCCATATTGAATTGCAGATACATCAATGATAGAATCATTTCTGATTAAACCAAATATAGGTCCAGGTCCTTCAATTAGATAAATAAGGGGTAGATAAGAAAGAAAATAAATAAAAGAAGAGTAAAGAGAGAAACCCTTTAGATAGATAAGCTGTATCTAATGAATTCAATGGTTAACGGTTCCAGCATAAACGAAAGAAAGAAGGGGGTAGCATCCCAGCGAGATCTTCGTCTCAAACTAAAAAGTAAAAAGGGGATATGGCGAAATCGGTAGACGCTACGGACTTGATTGGATTGAGCCTTGGTATGGAAACCTACTAAGTGATAACTTTCAAATTCAGAGAAACCCTGGAATTAAAAATGGGCAATCCTGAGCCAAATCCTGTTTTCAGAAAAAAAATTAAGGAATTTCTGAAAGTGAGAATAAAAAAAGGATAGGTGCAGAGACTCAATGGAAGCTGTTCTAATGAATGGAGTTGACTGCGTTGGTAGAGGAATCCTTCTATTAAATTTTAATTTAAACTCCATAAAGAATGAGGGATGAACCTATATACGATACGTACGTATACGTACTGAAATATCAAAGATTCTATTAATGCCGCCCTAAATATATTTTTTTTACAAAAAATAAGGAATAATTTTTGTGAATCTATTCCAAGTTGAAGGAAGAATCGAAAATTCAGTGATCAAACCATTCACTCCATAGTCTGATAGATCTTTTGACGAACTGATTAATCGGACGAGAATAAAGATAGAGTCCCGTTCTACATGTCAATATCAATACCGACAACAATGAAATTTATAGTAAGAGGAAAATCCGTCGACTTTATAAATCGTGAGGGTTCAAGTCCCTCTATCCCCACAAAAAGGACCGTTTTACTCCCTAACTGTTTATTTATACTTCTATTATTTTTTATTTTCGGCAGCGCCCCAAAATTCGCTATATTTCTTGTACTATTTCACAAAAGGATCGGAGCAGAAAAGCCTCTCTCGTATCACATGTGGTATATATGTAAAAAATAAAATCTATGATCAACGAATCCCCGTTTGAATCATTCACAGTTCACATCATTATTTTCAACTTAAAAAGTTTTCTTTTTTTAAGATTCTGGAAATTACAGGGCCTGGGTAAGAGTTTGTAATGCTTTTTGATTCTCTTGAATTGACATATACCCAAGCCCTCTAGTAGGATGGGCATGGTGCCTCAAGAAGGGTTGGGATAGCTCAGTTGGTAGAGCAGAGGACTGAAAATCCTCGTGTC